TTACTGAGAATTTGCTATCGGGATCATATCATATAGGGGGAAGATGGGCGATTAGCTATTTGTATAAGCATTTCTGCTCTGGGGTTTCCATCGACTTTTAGTTGCAAACAGAATGGAAATTGGTTTATTGAAAATAATTAATACGGGTTAGTTTAGTTAACGATCAATATATCAATTTATATATTATTAGTATTAGTTTATATATTATTAGATATATATTATATATTAATATATAATAAAATAGGGATTAGGAATCTCAAATTTTCAATTCAAATACAAGAATCATTCATCAATTTCAAGTTCCATTTCATAGTTAATGGTTCCAATTTGCCCCGAATTATGACTTTGGTGACGGAAAAATCACATTAAGTTTTTTTCAATATCAAAGTTTTTGGATATTTATGTTTTGAGATACTATCCATATAAACATATAACCATAAGGAATGGACCCAATACAAAAAACGATGGGTTTATTTCGGGCAAGGGATTAAAGAAAATGGGATTCAAAATGAAAAATACAAGTGAAATAAAAAAGAAAGAAATTAAGTAATCCCACATCCCATCCAAAGAAAGAGAGACTATTCTCATCTATTTCAATATTCTCATCTATTTCGTAAGGTATTATTTTGGTTTGGCGACATGGCCGAGCGGTAAGGCGGGGGACTGCAAATCCTTTTTCCCCAGTTCAAATCCGGGTGTCGCCTGATCAACAAAAAGGAGAAAATCTTGTATTTGATTTGGCTGATATAACTCGATTAGTTTTTCTCCAGCAGAAGCAAACGTAGGAAAAGGCCTTTGGATACTTGCTTGATTCTAAACATCTGGAAGTTCTGTTTTCTAAACAGAAAGTGCTAGAAATGCTTGCCTTTAGGATTCTGGGTAAGATTCCCCGAAAGATTCGAGTAGTGGAATGAAAAAAATTTCATATAAGGATTTCCTGATTCCATTCCACTACGTAATGAGGTGTTTCATTACTGGTTCTTGAATTCAATTCGATAGCCTGATGGAAAATTGACTTTTTTTGATAGATAAGATGCACTACACCTAGAAAAAATGCAAAAAGAAAGAATGAATTGAATTTCTTTTCAATAAACCAAAATCAAGAATGAATAAGTGATCCTCGGGTTGATCACGGAGATAAATATTAGATAGTAATGATTAGATGAAACGGGAAACAGAGGGATGGAGTAGATAACGATCTACTCCTGAATCTAAATTCATTTTTAGGGCTTTTCCCGAATTTTTTACCTAATACCTAACCTAACTAAAATAGATAAAATAAAAGACAAGAAAAGAAAGAATAGCTTTTCTACATCTTATCTTAAGATTCAGCGGATTCCCCCTGATATTTCCAAACGCGTGACTGTGTATTTTTTTATGCTTACCCCCTTACGATTCCACTAGAAAAAGAGTATCACTTGTTGGAAGCGGATTTATTGGAGCCTTTCATCAACGGCGTTAGGTCATAATCCCCTTTTTTTTTTGACTATGCGCCATTGATCTCACTATTATTAGTGAACACTAGTGGAATATCCTTCATAGAGACAGGAGACATAATTTACATGGATATAGTAAGTCTTGCTTGGGCTGCTTTAATGGTCGTCTTTACTTTTTCTCTGTCCCTCGTAGTATGGGGGCGAAGTGGACTTTAAAGGCACTACTAATTGATTGACGTGAAGAATCAAGCTGTATGGATTGTTTTATAGACACACTTAAAAAAAAAAGCCCTTCTTTTTTTTTGATGTATATATATATTTTATGTATACATAAAATAGAAAGATATAAAGTATATAATATACAACTTCTTCCATTACAATAAGCATAATTGGTAGTATGCTAGCTAGTATGGTAGAAAGCATCTTTCTACCATACTATCGGATCTCATATAATAGTATCCCGCTAATTCGCATTCCACTTCTACGACGCAAAATTCCAATTAATCCTTTTGATTTCTTCGATTTCTTCAATAGGTGCCTCAAAAAAACAATCAAGTTTCATTCAACTTAATCACTTTGACTCACGGTTTTTACATATATTATAAGTAAAAAGGCAGTAGGAACTAGAATGAAGAGTGCAGTAGCAATAAATGCGAGAATATTGACTTCCATAATCTCAGTGTTTTTTATTTTTCATTTTTATTAGGCAATAATTCGGGATTTAATCCCATGGAGATGAGCAAATTTTCACCCCGAAAATTCAATGGGCTGAATTCAACCTCGATGATATTGAATCAGATCAATATCATGAATAAAATATCTGAGCTATCAAATCAATTCATCGTATAAAATGGAATAGTATACCACAGGAAGATCGTTTTTTTAGCCATACCAAATTCAAAATCGGATTCATGATCCAATTCACATGATTCAATTCAATCGACTTCCTTTCTCTTTTGGATTCTTTTTTCTTTTTTTATTTTTTTATTTCTCCTTCTTTCTTGTTTTTCTATAAATTAGACCCCATTCCTTGTAGATTCATCTGATGAATCTGATGAAGTAGTATTTGAATACTCTTTACGTTTCATTTCCGTTGGTTACAAACAAACCAACTCAAACAAACAATAGAAGCTAAATAAAAAAGAAGAAGGAGTTAACTACTTTTTTTAATGATCTAATTTGCGTGGAAAACAAATCAAACAAGTATCCTAAAAAAGTCCTAGTATTATTATACTACTATTATACTACTACTAAGATATAAAAAAGATTGAATATTCTAGCAACGTTCACTATGTATAGTCTGTCTTCGACAGCACTTCTCTTAAAAAAAAATGCATTCTCTCTAAAAAGAGTTTGGATACTTTTTTTCATGTTATTGGCTTTTATTTGATTGATTTTATTCCGTCGGGACTGACGGGGCTCGAACCCGCAGCTTCCGCCTTGACAGGGCGGTGCTCTAACCAATTGAACTACAATCCCCATGAAATCAAGCTATCGAGTATACATATATATATTTATACTTGCATTGAAACTAAACGATTTCAATTTTGATTCGAATCTCGGTTTTATAAGGATCACCGAGGTACGAGGGATATACTGATATATCCATACTTTATCGAGAGCGACACATAACATATTATTAGTTCAGTACTGTCCAAATGGAATGAAAACCCATCTTTATCGTTAAAAAAAAGTTTTTTCTTTATTCGGTTTTTATTATAGGTTATTATTATATATAAGATATAAGACTATTTAGAAAATAGATATAAGACTATTTAGAAAATCGTAAATTGAGATTAGAGTTCTTAGCAAAATAGGAATTTTTGCTAACAAAAAAATGGAACAGAGCAATTCAAGCGGTAAGGATATATCCGAAATTTTTTTATTCGTTAATATCCGTCATTTTTGAAGAACAAAGAAAAAGTCTATATCATTTCATGGCGGATCAGGGAATTCTTGGGCCGAGCTGGATTTGAACCAGCGTAGACATATTGCCAACGAATTTACAGTCCGCCCCCATTAACCGCTCGGGCATCGACCCAGGAAGAAGCCATTCTAGTCTTAGTTAGAAGCCTAGATCAACTTCTTTTCGTAGTACCCTACCCCCAGGGGAAGTCGAATCCCCGCCGCCTCCTTGAAAGAGAGATGTCCTGAACCACTAGACGATGGGGGCATAGTTGCCCAAGCGCCAGCATATTATATGATACGATGATTATCATATGATAAGTTTTTTTATATTGTCAATATAACGGAAGAGTCTGATTAGACTCGAAAGGTCTTTCCCTCTTTCATATAATTTCAAAAAATTTTTTGATTCATGATTTTTTTCCTAAAAAATTCATTCTAATCGACATCTAGAAATAGGAAATTCTTGATTCGATACTATAGAGAATAGAGTTTTTTTTAATTCAAATAGAGTGTCTATATCTATATTTATTCTTCATTAATTCACAAAAAAAGAAAAAAAATCAAGATAAATCTAAATAAATAGAAGTAAGTCAGGATCCTTCTTTCAATAAAATTGAAATTTTTTTATTTAAGAATAAGCAAGGAAATTAACAAACAATATGAAATTGGGAAGGCGTGGATCAAGACAAGAAGTTCTCAAAATTTTGTCTTAAAGAATTTGTTTGATTCGGCGGACAAGTTGCACCTTTTTATCATATGATTAGATCAAATATCTTTCATATTTGTTCATTTTGAAGATCATATCAATCAAATTAATTATTGATTTATTAGAATATATATTTAATAGAATAGAAATAGAGAAGAATAGAATAGAAATAGAGAAGTCAATTTCAGTCTTGAAACAATTCATTTCAGTTTTATTTCTCAACCCATATGTTCAACCTATACCCTAGAATAATATCTAAATAAATAAAATATCTAAATAAATAAAATTTTTCGTTCTGGAATCAACCATATCCATTCTGAGTCTATTGCTGACTCTAATGCATATATATTTATTACATAATAATCGATTTTTTAGATCTAATATATATATATAAATTATACAACATATCTCTATAGGAATAGATATATCTTGTATGCATATTAATAATTGATTCATGAATTGAGCCAAAGAAGCCCCTTTAACTCAGTGGTAGAGTAACGCCATGGTAAGGCGTAAGTCATCGGTTCAAATCCGATAAGGGGCTTTTTTCTTTCATCAAAAAACACCAGTATTTTTTAGACTCTATTCGAATAATATATTCGAACGTAAAAATAGAGATATTTATAGCATTTTGTTATTCTTAACATTTGGCTATTAGATTAGAATGACTTAGAATAAGTAATAAGATAAGTCGTCTTTTGAATTACCAAATATTCCTGCCTATTTTCTATTTTCCCTCACAATCTATTCTAATCGAAAATAGAAAAATTAAAAAAGTAAGTAGACCTAACCTATTGATTCATGACTTTATCCACTATTCTGATATTCAAATTCGATAGAGATAAACTTCTAAAAGTGGATCTTTTTTATTTCATAGTTATTTAGACTCCACCCGAATCTGTCGATATTGCCGATTCCGTAGTCTTGTTCCTAGGATATCTCAGAGGACT